GTTAGAAAAGAAAAAGAAGAAAGTAGGTTTCGGCCTCAGTGAAACTCGGAATTCGGTCCAGGCTTCAATTGAATTTAATTAATAATCAATTCGAAATTCAATTAATAATCAATTCCATTTCTATTAAATAATCGGGTGAGACCAGAAATGGAAATGGAATGGCTAGGATGGGGCAACAATATCATACAGGATACTTACTTAAATGAAAACTGAAATACTGTACTGTGATTCTAAATATAGTTAGAAATCATTGTATTACTTAATTATTACTATACTATATTGATTGCAACGAGATCCTTCATAATTTATTTGATTTCGGGTTAGCAACTTCTATTATTTTTTTTGTTCCTTTCTTCTTCTTCGCTTCGAATCGTAAAATCGAAGAGTTAAGTGAATCAAAAACCCAAAGGAGGTTCATGGCCAAGGGTAAAGATATCCGAATAAGGGTTATTTTGGAATGTACCAGTTGTGTTCGAAACAGTGTTAATAAGAAATCAACGGGTATTTCCAGATATATTACTCAAAAGAATCGACACAATACGCCTAGTCGATTGGAATTGAGAAAATTCTGTCCCTGTTGTTGCAAACATACGATTCACGGGGAGATAAAGAAATAGAGAAAATAGATCGCTTGTGTGTCACCTCTCCAAGGAACATGAAAAATGATATATTTTTTCATATTGTTATAAATGTTATTATTATATTAGAAATTGTATATATAACATATATTTAAATTATTTAAAAGAATAAGAATAAAAATAGAAACAAAACAAATCCTATTTTGTAAGAAATAGGATTTTCGGGATAAGGAATAAACAAACCATGGATAAATCTAAGCGACTCTTTCTTAAATCCAAGCGATCTTTTCGTAGGCGTTTGCCCCCGATCCAATCGGGGGATCGAATTGATTATAAAAACATGAGTTTAATTAGTCGATTTATTAGTGAACAAGGAAAAATATTATCTAGACGGGTGAATAGATTGACCTTAAAACAACAACGATTAATTACGATTGCTATAAAACAAGCTCGTATTTTATCTTCGTTACCTTTTCTTAATAATGAAAAACAATTTGAAAAAGGCGAGTCGGCCGCTAGAACTACTGGTCTTAAAACAAAAAAAAAATAGGGTTACTCTTCAATTTAATTCAAATTCTAATCTAAACTCAAATAAAATGTGGATTGATGTTTTGTTCGAAAACTACGACAATCCAATTTGGATTATCGTGTTGTAAGAAAAAAGAGAATCGGTGAAGAAGAATAAATCTTTTTTTATTGAACGTGGTTGCTCATTTTGACGACTTTATCATATGATTCTATTTTATCATACAAATCTCTACTCTACCTTCCCGGAGTTCAGTCTCCGGGGAATTTTTATTTTATGATCTCATTGGAAATCATATAAAGACAATTCCTATTTAATATAGCTATTTGTGCAAGTATTTTACGATTAAGAAGCAACTGCTTCTTGTACAGATTATACATTAATTTACTATAACTATAGTATACCTTTTTTCTATTCTCACGAATTACTGCATTTATTCGACTGATCCACAAACGACGAAAATCCCTTTTTTTCCTATCTCTATCCCGATGAGCCGAAACCAAAGCTTTTATTTTCTGTTGAGTAATAGTTCGAGTAAGTCTTGAATGAGCCCCTCGAAAGCTTGATGTAAATAAACGAATTTTTGTCCTACGTTTCCGAGCTATATATCCTCGTTTAATTCTGGTCATTGAATAAATGAAACTTTGATGAATAATTAATTCTTTGATGAATAACTATTTTATTTGATTTCTTTTCTTTCAGTTATTCTTTTTCCTTTACTAGTCTATTAATAATAAAAACGGATTCTTCCAATGTATAAAATAAAAAATTCCAATGGCTTTTGCTACTATAACCTTCCCAACCACGATTTTTTATTTTTATTTCTAAGCATTTAACCTCGAAATAAGAAATTGTATTGATACTAGGTATCAAAAAAACATATTCAATTAAATAGAAATAGATAAAGAAATAGTGGATTCCATCGTTTCTATGGTTACTTCTTAAACGGTGAGATCCTCTCTATACACCGGAGCCTCTTCTCTCATTTAATCAATGCTATTGTTAACTTGTACAGTTCACACTCTTTGGCTCTACCCATGAAATAGCTAGTAATAGGTCTTTCACAACGAAATCTAACTATACAGTAACGGTATTTAAGTATGAAGATTAGCTGGGTAGCTGACCCTGTTAGTCCGTTCTTGCAAGAATAAGGGCATAATCTTTCTGCTTTTTAATTTTGAAATAGAATTTCCCCTGCTTAATGGATAAGCATTTGCTACCAATGGGGAAGTCTTTCTCATCTGAAATTGCAAATTGAGGTGATTGGATTTGCACCAACGGAAACCATAAATTTGATACACAATAGAAGGATATATATTATTAATACATTTTTTTTTTTAAGATAGTGAATGGAGTTCTTCCATTCTATCCTAACCGATCACTGATACTGGAATAATTTGTTTCCTCTCTTTTGTCTTAGTCCATGATCGGAACGAGTCGCACATACACCCTAGTACATGTTCCTCGGCGCTGAGGGCATCCCCGAAGGGCGGGGGATTTCGTGACATTTCTGATTGGCTGTCTTGTGTTTCTAATAAGTTGTTTAATAGTTGGCATGTTGAATCGTATACATAATGAGCTGGTTTAGATCAATCCTAACCCGATGATTATGAATTACTTATATTTATTCTATCTTAATAGATTAATTAATAGTCCGGTAAGAAGATAAAATCTCAAATTGTGTATTTGCGCGGAATCTCTGCAAATTTTTTATTCATTACACGATTAACAACCACACGATCAACAATTCCATGAGCTTGGGCTTCTTCTGCTGACATAAAAACATCCCTTTCCATGTCTTCGAATAGAACCCAGAGAGGTTGGCCCGTTTTTTGTGAATAAATTCTTGTGACAGTTTCGCGCACTTTCAGTATTTCTCCCGCTTCCAGGACACCTTCTGCCGTTTGTGTATGATAAAAACCACCTGCGGGTTGATGGATCATTACCCTGACGATATAACATAATAAATGGTTCCTCTATCTCGCACGATAAGGCGAGAGATAAAGAATAAAAAAAAAAACAAAGATAGAATTGAACAACCGTACAGGCATCTTTTGCGTATTGCATACGGCTCTACTATGGAATTGGTTTTTACCTTCTATCAAAGATATAGAAAATATCGAGGGTCTATCAAACCTAGATCGGTAAATGATCCAATAACCACCCTTCCTTTTTTTGTTTTGGAGTAGTTAAAAAATACTATGATGGTTCCGTTGCTTTATTATTTCGTGTCTTATTCAGCAATCCCAAAGTTTCTTTTTTTTTTTTCTAAGTTATATAAGTAAAAAATCTTGTTTTTTTTTTATTTTCATATTCTTTCATATTCATAACATAAATATTATTAAAAGCTTTCCAGTGTGAAAACAAAAAAAAATTTGTGACGCTGAAATAGGCTTCTGATAGATCAGATAAAATAGGAAATACCCGTTTTCTCATACTACTCTTTCGATACATAATCGAATGGTTTTGAAAAAATTTCGCATATCGAATTCGAAGTGCCATGCTATTATTACTTAATATTCATATGGCGAAGGCATAGTCTTCTTTTTTTTTTCTCAAATAAAAGACTCATTGGCGCCAAGCGTGAGGGAATGCTATACGTTTGGTAATTGCTCCTGCTGCCAGAAGAAAAGATCCCAGTGAAGCGGCTAATCCCAGGCATGCTGTCACTATATCTGGTTTCACATATTGCATAGTATCATAAATACCTAGTCCGGGTATTAACCATCCGCCCGGAGAATTTATAAACAAATACAAATCTTTGGTATCATCTTCCGAACTGAGATATACAAAAAGGGCAATAAGGTGATTCGCTACGTCACTATCAACCGCATGGCCTAAAAAAATTAGTCTTTCTCGATAAAGTCGGTTGATTAGGATCAAATTTTATCCCTTAGGAGCCGTACATGCACCTTTTGATGCATACGGTTCACCAAAAATCGCGAAAAAGAATCAATGTGTAGATTTCAGCCCTCTTTCTTTTTTCATAGCAGACTTGTTCGAACTTATAACGAAAGGTCTTTTTCTTACATTTTTCAAGAAAGATGACTTTTGACCCGTTTATCTATATTAATCTATATTAAAAAAAAAATAATATACTAAACACTTATTGAACTAACTTCTCATTGATGTATTGTTTTCATCGAGATCGAATCCAAATCGCGATGTAATTTTCTTGTTTCTGAATGGGCTTCTTCAATTTTTTTAGGTTTCTGTTCTACTCCGAGTAAAGATCTACCCGATTTGGATTTGCACATATAGCACAAATACTCCAATACCACGTCTTTTTGCTACGACTTCTTTTTTTTCTTCAAATTATTTCATGTTTTCCAGCAAATACAAATATATGATACAAATACAAATATATGATAGAAGTACAAATATATGATAGAAGTAGTAATTGTAGATATATTACCAATTGGGTTTTTTTCTAAACAGAGCCTGGATGCTTCAGTTTATTGGTCCAACCAAACCAACCATAAATTATTGTAAATTGATAATATTAATCTGAATACCTCCCCAAAAAATAGATCTAATTACACTTCACGCTCCAAATTTTTGCTGATTCAATCAATCTTTTTTGGGGTGAAAGAGAGGATATCTCGATCGGGGGAGAGAACGGGGAAATCCCATATGACCCAATATATCTGACAAGTCGCACTATATGTCAATCCAAGATGAATCGTAGTCTCCAGGATTTCGAAAGGGTACTCTTGGAACACCAATGGGCATTAAATGAAAAAAGAATTTAATTAAGTAGTTTATCTCGCTTTGATGCGGAAACGTAACAATGGGTTTATTGTCTTAATAATGATTGGTCTTTATCATAATCATATTTGATTTATAGATTGAATAAATTCGTAAAAAAAAATCCTAAATACAAAAGAAGGAACAAG